GTCGTTGATGACACAATAGATCTTTTAGTACGAGATTGCTCGCTTCGTTCCCGAGCTATTGAGTTATGTGATCCAACCATAAATGAGTAGGAAGATCTAGGCAATGACATCGTAACTGCACTAAATGGATGAATGTCCGGGCAATTTGGCTATCTCAGAGGCATGGCCATAGCTTTGATCTTGTTTATCGAACGAGTCAATCTTAGTGTTCTACCTTTCCCGCCCACCTACCCCAAATAGGAATGCTTGGACCTACTCCTGATGGTGTGATTCTAGCTTCGCTTCTGTCGATCCTCTGTTCATATTTCACTACAAAAAATGTGGTTTACCAAGCCCCGCCCAAGGGGAGCTGCAACGTAGCTTTCAGCTCGATTCTGTCTAAAACTTGATCTTTCAATACCAGACGACTTCTTTCCAACTTCCGATCGGACAAGGGAAAGGCGACTACTAGGCAAAAAAAAGACCGCTTCTCTCCTCTTGATCGAGCGTCTTCAAGCCTCTCCAGCTTGGGAATACTTCTTTCTATTGGCTATCTAAATGCCTTACTATTAATTTTTCTGTCGAGCTAAAAATCCCTTTGTGAAGCTTTGTGACTTCGTACCGACGCCTCTGTCATGCCAACCTAAGTCGTTGGCTTACTGACGTCGAGCTATAAAGATTGAAAGCTAGCTCGAATGGGATAGGACCAACCAATAAGCTGCTCTGTTGGACTCACCCGCAACCGTAGATCTTCCCGGTGCTCGAATGAAACTATTTGATAGGGTGGATAAGACCATGAGCTGATCAAAGATAGCTATAATTAGCTATAAAGGGAATATATAATCTCGATAAATTTCAACGTAATCTCCGATCGAAGAAGAGTCACGCCCTTGCCCTTTGAAAGGAAAGGGGCTTTAGTTAAGTCATCGATTCCAATCCGCTTTTTTCCGGTATGCCGCTCCGCGAGCAAGGAGTGCCACGCACGAGCGGAGCGAAAACAAAGCAGGGGGAATTCTTCGTTGGGAGAAATCCTTTGATTGCGTATTGAATATAGATCCATGTCTTTCTTGTTCCACTAGCTAGGAAAAAATTCTCAGATGTCCCTTTCGTTATTACAACCTTCTTTTTTGATGTCAAAGACCAGAAGCTATGCGCTAATTCTCATTGGATCTCGGTTGTTCTTAACAGCGATGGCTATTCATTTAAGTCTTCGGGTAGCACCATTAGATCTTCAACAAGGTGGAAATTCTCGTATTCTGTATGTACATGTTCCTGCGGCTCGGATGAGTATTCTTCTTTATATCGCTACGGCTATAAACACTTTCTTATTCCTATTAACAAAGCATCCCCTTTTTCTTCGCTCTTCCGGAACCGGTACAGAAATGGGTGCTTTTTTTACGTTGTTTACCTTAGTTACTGGGGGGTTTCGGGGAAGACCTATGTGGGGCACCTTTTGGGTGTGGGATGCTCGTTTAACCTCTGTATTCATCTCGTTTCTTATTTACCTGGGTGCACTGCGTTTTCAAAAGCTTCCTGTCGAACCGGCTCCTATTTCAATCCGTGCTGGACCGATCGATATACCTATAATCAAGTCTTCAGTCAACTGGTGGAATACATCGCATCAACCTGGGAGCATTAGCCGATCTGGTACATCAATACATGTTCCTATGCCCATTCCAATCTTGTCTAACTTTGCTAACTTCCCCTTCTCAACCCGTATCTTGTTTGTTCTGGAAACACGTCTTCCTATTCTATCTTTTCCCGAATCTCCTTTAAGGGATGAAATAGAAGCTCGAGAAGGAATAGCAAAACCTAGTTCACTTCCCAGCTCAAACTGAACGCGATGTAATCAAACTTATGGTTGACGCCGTAGAGAATAGAAAGCCCATATGCGAAGTGGAAAAAGTAGGAGTAGCAGGTACTATTTATGATGTCCCTGGGATTGTAGCCAGGGATCGTCAACAAACCTTAGCTATTCGTTGGATCCTTGAAGCAGCTTTCAAACGACGTATAAGCTACAGGATAAGCTTAGAGAAATGTTCATTTGCTGAGATACTGGATGCTTACCGAAAGAGGGGAATTGCACGTAAGAAAAGGGAGAATCTTCATGGACTGGCTTCCACCAATCGAAGTTTCGCGCATTTCATATGGTGGTAAAGTGAGACCACATAAAGAGCTCTCTGATCCTCATTCAGTCAGATTATTCAGTAAGATATGGTTTGACCCTTTTCCTTTTTGTTTGAATCTTCATATAGAAAGCCGGCCTTCCTCATACTCCTCCCTTCATTCATTGAGTTGGAGGAATCCAGAGGAGGCCCGCCCGTTATGCATTGCATGAAATAACCTTTCTTTGTATGACTTCTCTTTTGCCTTAGGTCGAATGAATACGAAAGGGAGATCCATTTAATAGGCCATGAATGAAGAAGTAGTGGGCCTTTCACCCTCTTTCTAGTGACTCGGGGAGCTGATCTGATAAATGCACTTCAAAGGGAGGGAAGGGAAGCTAGGCTACGCACTTGCCTTTAGGGGGGAAAAGTGGAGCTGCTATGGTCTTTGATTGGATGGAGACAGATATATAGACAGTGTGCAGTGAGGGTGGTTGTAAATCACTAATTGTAGCCCGTCTTTCCTTAAGTCGGCCCAAGCAAGAAAACGGATGGTTGGAGCAACAATCAACGGCTTTCTAAAGCTCAATCCGTTGCTTGTTCCCCAAAAAGTCCCATGCATCCTTTCTGTTTGTTGGTCAACAACCAACCATCTTTTTCATCTTTCTTTCGGATATATCCCCCCTCTCTTTTCAACAATGGAGAGAGCAGAAACCCCAATTAGTTATAACAATCATGTTTCTTTTCTTTTGGAAAGATCGCTGGGACTTTTTTGAGTCCCTCTTTTTGTTTTTCTGCGTTGTTCTTTTCCTTTTTTTCAAATATTACGGTCCTTGGGATGCCTCCCAGAAGATCGAGACTCTCATCTTGCCTGGGGTGGGGGAGCGGCTGGGGTCGGCAGCGCGTTTTTTTGTTACCGTGCTCGTATTATCGGTTCACTCGGGTTCCTCTTTTTTTTTTTTTCCTTAACCGGTTTAGTCATCTTATTAATACTCGAAACAGACATTATTTTTCTTTTTGCTTACGTAGTTTTTCATGTGCTTTTCGTAATCATAGCTATTGGTTTGTGTTGGTCAAACCCCCAAAGTGCTACACTTTATCAGGGTGTGGTACTTGGGGGTATCACCCTGTCGTGTAAGCTCCAGGTAAAATACATTTTACCAGGAGTTGCGAATCCTCTTGCGGTTAGGCATGCGGAAATCTTTGAGGGCCACGTCCAGTGGCTCGGCTTTTTTTTTATTTGAGCATATTCGAAACTTCATTCTTCATAGAAGCTGCCCTAACTTGAATTTGCCAGCGGCAATCCATTTTTGCGGCGGAATTCTTCGTCTGTAAAATCAGAATAGAATTCACGATATATTTCTGACTTGCTGTCGTTTCGATTTAGTTCCGGTAAAGTAAAAAGGAATTCAGATTTCCATCCATCAAATGCCGCTGATAGGCATGTTCAAGGGAGTTAACAGAGGCAAGCTTCGCCTGAAGGAAGTTATAAGCTTCCTTCCTTATCCTTATATTTGAATATGGGGAAAGCTCTATAATTCGATCAATATTTTGCTCATTAAGCATCAGATTGGATAGTCTATCTTGCAGTATGCCCTTTCGCTCTAAGACTTGGAGCTCGAAATATTCTCGATCAAGGATTACCCTGAAGTGTTCAACGTCTATTGCTTGATCGAAGTGTTCTCGAACAAGCCTCTCGTAATCTCCAGGATTGTTCTGAGGGGGGATATTGTAGTAATCTCGGCTCTCAAGAATCCTAATGCGCTGATATATCTCTGCCTCATTCTCGGCTGCTATCTGGGCCCTAAACGTCGCCAAAGACTCGGAACTCGACGACGATTCCAGAGCCGGAAGATTCAAATCGCTAGCGCCATTGTAGAAATAGCACAAAAAATAAAAGTAAAGGGGCTAGCCACAAGTAAGTCAAATGTTTTTACTATATGAAATAAAGAGAGTATGAAATCCATATAGAGCCAATAAAGAACAATTAGCACAATGAAACGGATGGTCCGATCAATGAAAGAGGAATTTTGTCTCATGAGGATATCCCATTATGGAGTGAGAACCGGATATTCTTTTATCAAAAGACATGGCCTCCCTAATGGACTTTGGAATAGATACACGAGCCACTATCTTAGATACCATCTTTCTTGAGTAGCCGGAAGAGTCACTAATAGGCTAGGACAGGAGCCTGAAGTAGACCCGCGGGGAAGAAGCCGAAGGAAGAACAATAGACCTTTCTTAGCCAAAACAGCTAGAAGCGTCCTCCCATTCTTTAATGGAATGCGGGGAAAAAGGGAGGCCCCAGCCAAGGACAAACGGGATTAGGTCCCACATTCTCTCAGGTATGGGGTCTCACCTACTATGCCATTTCCCCATCCATCTTTCTTTGAAGGCCGAGTGAACGAATGGATAAACGCAAGAAAAAAAACCAAACGGATAGCATTTAATGGTAGAAGAGTAGCCTACCAAAGAGTTTAGGTCAGGGATCAAAGGAGATTGAGAGGTCGCACATTCGCTCAGTGAGGAGCGAGAAGAAAGAGTTCCCAGCCTGGCCATCATCTATGTCTTAGTTCGAACCATTATTAAGAGAAAGGAACTTGACTTTGGGAAAGATCAGTGACTAGACGGGCCATCATCTTGGAAGATAGGGGGAGGGAAAGCCTTTCTTTTGTTCCATTCCAGGAGAAGAATGCCATGCCACTCAACCAGAGGCAGAGAAGCGGAATGGCAAGAAGCAGAGAAAAAGACAATGAAAAACAGAAGGAAGGTTGATTCGAAGGATCTCCCTTAGCCCTTCAAGAAAGCTGGCACACACGGAAAGAGACAAGGATTGAACATTAGTACTGGATTCTTGATCCCCTGATCTTGATATATGAATAGGACGGACGAAGTCAAAGACGAAGAGAGATCATAACAGGCACAAAAGGCCAATTAACAAAGCGAGAGTAGGGATCTCTTCTCTTCAGACGGGGAGGGCTCTTCCAGCACTCTTTCCAGCTAGAAGAAAGCAACCAACAAAGCCAGACAGCAATCAAGAGAGTGGGGCAGTCTCATCCCATGAAAGGTAAGGAAGGACTGCAGCTTTCCCGAGTGGAAGAGGTTCAATTCAATAGTTCCGACTATTACTTTGAAGCCCGGTCTAATAGCTTTCGTTTCGAGAATCTAGTGCCAGCGAGGGTAAGCATTCCTTTAGGAAGGGCTAATCTTTATTGTTTGGGGGCTCTGATGCGTACTGGCCGCGAAAAGTTTCTATAAGAGGCCCCTCCCTTTGAAGGCTCATTCAACTTGCTTAGCATTCGGATGCTAGCAGCGCCTCTGACTCTTTTACTGGCGGCTTCTGTATAAAATCTTTGGCGGATTGCTCCATCCGGTCATTGCTAACCTGATCTACGACCACCCTAGCCCGAGGCGTCCATGGGATGTACGCTTCCTCGCATTGGGAGCTTTTCCGTTTAAAGGGAAAGCTGATAGAGTCAAATAACCATACAACTCCTCCCTATAAGCGCTATTCAGGCCGTTCCTCGTTACCCGAAGAAGATTGTCTGCGCATTCCCTTTCTGTCTTTATAGGCCTACGCCTTCTAATAGAATCAATCCTATCAGTTCAGTCAGCGAATAACTCTCCAGCCAATAATCCTTGTAATCGGTTGAAAACCTCCCGGCTCAAGTAATTCTTTTTTTGGTCTTTGACCGAGTGAAGTAATTTCCGTTTGTGTGGCACGAGCGATCTACATCCTTCTTGCTTCAGTTGTTGTCGTATAGCGAGTGTATGTTCTTCCTGGTGTAGGGCCATCCCCCTACCTTTATCTTATTGGTCTAGGGTTCCCTCTTCTTTTTGAGACTCTTTACCCGCTGACCCGCCAAATCTATTTAGTTTTTTCCTTACGGAACACTTTCTATATCTTCGAATTGACCACCGCAACCAACTTTCCGCTTTATTAGAGTTGGAGACGAAAATATTTTCTTTGATGCGCAGAAGACGGGGTGAGCTAGACTAATGGCATGGGAAGGGAACTTCCTTTCCTCGAGAAAGCAGGTTCCTTCTTTTAGCCTCAGTGAACCAAGTTCAGTGATCCAATCAGCCTGAATCGGACAGAAGAAACTCTAACTCGAAGGATGGGATCAACTCTCACGAGAAGGAAGGGCATTATTCATAATTTAGTGAATCTGGTGTGGAATCGAACTCCAACTCAAACTCCGACTAAGAAAGCATACGGTCAGGAAATAGCATAGATGATCACGGAACCTCTTTCCTGCTTATGAACTGCATTGGTTGACTTGCTTGATGTGAGGAGTCTTCTCCATCTCATCTCCGGCTAGTTGAGTGGGAGTTGCATTCCGCTCCTATGACAGCAACAGCCGGAACTCTTCCCCTTTCAATCGAAGGTGCTGGCTACTCTTTCTATTGCATATAGAAAGCCCTTGCTCGGGCACAGCCAGACTTTGACTTTGATTCCTTAGCAAAAGAACAATCCGAAGCCGATGGATGGTCGAGCTTCCGCCCTGCTTCTCTTCGCCTCAGTCTTAGGAAGGGTGGGAGGGGAGCTCTGATCCCTACCTCATGCTTTGAGTGCGCTTGCCTTAACCTAATCTACTTGGATCCCGGATTCCATTCCATTAAGGCATTCATTCCCTTCATGTAAAGGAAGAGTTCAACAGAAGTCATCTCTCTGACACTGGCTGTTCTTTCTACCTAAACTTGCTTTTTGGCTTCTTTCATCAAAGATAGGTGTGAGCTAAAGACTTTTCTCGCTAAACCCGTCTCTTATCTTCTCTACTGTTTTGGCTGCTTTCTTTCATATGGGTGTAAGGTTCCTAATGTTCTAACTCAGAAAGAAAGTAAAGTATAGTCGTTCTCTCTTCCTGACCCTTCGGCCAAGCCGCTTTGTCTGTTCATTGGATTGATGTCTGATAGCTTTTCCCTCTCCCCAACCGCTGTCATGTCCCGCTACGCTAGTTCTACTGTGCTTTCCTTGGCTAGAATAGCTAATAGGCTAGCTTCCTTGCTAGCATGCCTTGTGGCGAACTAGACTAAAAATATTTATAAAATTAGAAAAAGTATAAAAAGCTTCTGTCTTCTTGTGTGAGAAAAGAAAGACCTCGAGACTGACAGGGCAACCTGTCTTATTTCTTTTTTGTTTATTATTTATAATAAGAGCGAGATGCAGTAGTCTCCTTAGTTAGCGTCCGAGACTCAACTGTCAAAAGCTCAGAAAAAAGGTTCCAAGACGGTGCGAAGACCTAGACCTAAGCCTAAGCCTTCAACTCCGCAAATATCGATAGCCGAATTGAGTGGAATGAGGGAGCAAGATTCGGAGAGAGAGAAGGGAAGGAATGAATGGCCTATCAATCTTTTTGTATTCTTTTCCCCGGTGGACAAAAGAAGAAAGTTTGTCTACTAGAATATGACTCGAGCATTGATGAATAGCTTATTCAACAATCTCAAGAGGCATTTTGCCCTTTTCTGATCTTATCCTCTTCTGGGCATGTCTTACTAGTGTAATCAGTCCCTTGCTTTCCTTCCCCGCTGTCACTTCGCCGGAAAGAAGTTCCTTCTAATTAGATAAGGGATATGCTTTTGTAATTGCAATTGGATGCTTTCTCAACAGCAGCTGATTCCAAGGCTTATTCACCATCAAGCGCGGATAGGGTAAGAGCTGCTATTTACTCAACAGCGGCTAGTCTTGCAGCGGCAACTGCTTGAGCTCCTACTCTCACTGCGGTTACGAAGACAGCAAAGGGATATTGAAAAGAGGGAGCACAAGAGCTCTGAGTCATCCAACAAGGCTTACTGGAAAAGACTAGAAGAGTAAGGTCATCAGTCCCAGAGCCTATGAGTGCAATGCAAACAGCACTGATTCACCAGAAAGACCGTGACGGTTCATGTCCAGCTCCTTCTATTCTATAGTTCCTTCCCCCTTTGCTACTACTATTGATTCAATCGTGCCTCCGTGACGCTTTTTTTCTTTTCTTCTTCTTTGTTAGCTGAGTTAGCAAAGAAAGATGGAGGGGACACGGACAGCAGTTAGAACAGAAAGATAAGAGCACATAGCATCACTTACATCAGAAGTGGGATCACTCACTTCAAACCTTACTACGCCAGCAGGAAATTAGCAACTAGTAAACTGACCCTACTGGAGACCTCCCCGGGGAATCCTTAGCCAGCCCTCTATATAGTTAGCTCCTTTCTTTAGCTTCTTAGGAGTGTCAGGTATAGGGTAAGAATTCATCACTAGACTATAAGAGGCACAAACTAAGACCTTCACCTTCTCTTCTACGGATCTTGCGAATGCATAATAGAACTTCACATTTTCACTACTACTGCTAAAAATGAATCCTTTTTCCGTGCCTGGGTTTATAACTCCAGCTTTTTGAAATGCCTGGGACAGCTAATCAAAACTAATACGGCTCCCTTATCTTTGAGACTACCCTTAGGACTCTATTAAGTCATTTAACAGCGGATAGACACAAGTTATGACAACCCTCACACGAGAGCAAAAAAAAAAGAAGGCTTTCGTTAAGATAATTCGCCCATACAATAGAACAAGGAGAGCAATCAACGCTATGGCTACTTTAGGACAATTCCCGCCTTAGGACCCCTACTGTGACAATAGCTACTACGCATCCCACATCAGAAAATGCTATCGACGAAACAAACCTTTATCAAGCATATCACCATGACCTGGTACAGAACCAATCTTCACTTTTCTTAATCCGTAATTCAGAAAAGCGTTCTAACAGCAGTTACACAGCCCCTGAATGTCTTATATAGCTGTAAGTGAAATGAAATAAAGGCTACTAAGTAGTAGCTAGGAATGCGGCTAGCTCAGCGAGTTTACTTACTTGCTCGTTATAGGGGGGGAGGCTAAAGCAGGGTAGCGAAACTAGGAACGGAGTTGGCTTGTTAGAGCTAGGCTGTTGAGTTAAAGTAAGCGAGCTAGTCATACGAGCCAGTGAGCTAGGCAGCTTGCTGTAGTTGCTACGGTAAACTGGAGTGAAACGAGTCAATCACGACATTAGACGACGTATTGAGCGAAGGACTCCATCATTCGAGCATTAAAAGCAGAGGTAGGGCTAGCCTGGGTATGAATCCTTTCCTAGAGTGAGTCCTTATGTAAGTAGAAGGCAGCCATCTAAGGGATGCAACTAGTCTGTGTGCAAAGCATCCTGTAATAGTCCCCTTCTGTAATAGGAACTCCCTGAAGCTCCTATCCTATAAGCAGAAGAAAATGAAGATCTAGAGCGAGTCTTCCTTGATGAGCCTAAGGAGATAGAAGGAGAAAGGCTATAATCCCTTACCTATTGATTAGAACTAGGAAATACTATAAGCTAAAAGGGTTAAGCAAGGCTTAGATTACCAGATCCTGGACACAATCTTCCTAGAGATGGACAAATGCCAAATGTCCTAGAGAAGGAGCTGCATCGAGATTGGGTTGGTGTTCCGTGTACCGCTTGTGTAGCCTATGCGAAGCGAACAAGCAAGGGATTGAGCTTTAGAAAGCCGTTGCGCTAACGCGCATTCGTTTTCTTGCTGGGTACAAGATCGAAAAGAATGCCCGTGGCATACCAAGTGAGATGCCCAAGAGAAAAGGAACGAGGGGAAGAAGCGACGAGAACATAAAATCGTGAAGGAAAAAGCGTGACGAGAATTTCTCAATTCGAGATGTTAGAAGGTGCAAAATCAATGGGTGCCGGAGCTGCTACAATTGCTTCAGCGGGAGCTGCTGTCGGTATTGGAAACGTCTTCAGTTCTTTGATCCATTCCGTGGCGCGAAATCCATCATTGGCAAAACAATTATTTGGTTATGCCATTTTGGGCTTTGCTCTAACCGAGGCTATTGCCTTGTTCGCATTAATGATGGCCTTTTTGATTCTATTTGTTTTCTAAGTTTCTCCTTTTGAAAGGTGTAGTCTCTCCTACCTGAGGAAGAGGACGAGGCCACCCCTACTGGGGTGGGAAGAAGAGTGGGTATGCGGGCTTCTTTCGCTTGACTTTTTTTGAGATCGTTGTGACCTAGTGCAAAAGTGAAAGGAAAAACAAAAACGACTCCAGCAGGATGCCACACCTGCTACAAGGCTTACAAAGTTTGAAGAAATCAGAAATACAGTCAAAACAATCACCAAACTAGTAACTGTTGTCAACTAGAACACTGGGATTCCTGTTATGACAAAGAGCTCGGTGGTAGCTACTACAACTCATTTTACTTGACTTTTTTTAATATTAAAACCAAGGAGCCTAAGCCTAATTCGGATCAGCCTAGAAGTGAGAAGTGGAGGAGTCCTTTCCCGGTCTATAGAATAGTCAGCTTAAGGCCCAGAGTCGGCCAGTCAGTGGCACCGGGCTTGATTTTCTTGAATTTGACTTGACACTTGAATGAAATGTCCGCTTGCTTTATTAGCTGCTGTGTTAGAGAATATTTTTCTAACTACTATTACTATGTAATAGCGGAACCTACCCTTCCTTTTGCATTGGAAGAGCAGTCCCCAAATAGTTTCCGAAGACGTTCGGAAATTGCTTATTTCTACATTTTTCTGTGCTTTCCGATGTTAGAAGTCTGTTTTTCCTTACTAGCCTAGCTGTTGTCCGTATGGAATGGACAAGTTTAGTTTGCTTTGACTTACTTTTGCCTCTCAAGCAGAGAAAGGTGCGCCAAGGGATGCTCCTTTTCTTTTTATTTCTTATAAAAAGAAAAGTTCTACGGCACCACGGATTCGTTCAGTGACAGTCAAAGAAAGGAGTTCAACCCCAGTGTCCCCCCTCTTTCCTCTGAAATAGGCTGAATCTTCTAGCTACTCTGGGATTCCCCCTTGCCGGGAGAACTTTGCTTACTTGTATGTCGATGATTGAAAACAACCCTTTCTGACTATTCTGTCTTTTCTTTTTTGACGGGGAGCTTTGGAGCTAGACTAGTTCTAGTTACAGAAAGGAAAGTCACGAAAATATCATAACATAACAATCAGACAGGTGGGATCACTATGTGGGGAACTTTCATTTCAAACCTTCCATTCAATTAGATTAGAATTAAGAAAAGCTCCCTACCTAGTTCTCTTCTACATACAAAAGTAAGTCAAAGCGCAACTACTGGCAACTAGCTCTGAAGTTTAGGGGCGAAGCAGTTCATATTATTAGTCGAGGTTCCACTTAAATTACATCTAAGCCTTCCCTCAACTGTAAAACTATGGTCTTTTTTGGCTTTATTGCTTTCAACACTTACAAGTGCAAACCCGGACTAGCTTGATCACTGGCTTCCGAACCGATTCCCTACCAGACTTGTTTCCTTTCCAGCTTATTTTATTTGAAGCGTACCCCTGTTTTTCCTTTTCCACTGATGAATAACCGCTCCATGAGGAGCTTCCTCCGAGCGTTCCCCTTCGAGAGCTAACAACAGCGGATAAGAGAACTGCTTCTTTCAGAAGACTTGTTCGCAGCTAATGATTCTGTCCTACTTTACTTTTGGATGCTTGATCCGAATATCGTTCACTCTGTGAGATAATGGATCTAACGTTGCAGAGAGATATATCACGCCTAAAAGCAGCCATTTCTATTCAATACGATATCACCTTCCTTCCCACTTGAAATTGATTCAACAAAAGCTTCTGGGAAGCCCTTTCTATTATTAGTAGGGGCATTAAGTGAGATATCAATTCCCTGTCTTCAAGTGAGATAGAAACCTATTCCCTTTATGACTTAAAGCTGACCTCCGCATTTGGATTCCTATTAAGGGCAAGAGTGAGACTTGTCTATTCCTACTAAAGGAAAGAGAAGAAGATCACGGCTCCTCGACCGGACCTATTGATCGAGGAGCTCGGGAATGGAGCAAAAGAAAGACGAGTTAGAGAGCGGATGTAGGTCAATTCTGACCCTGCTAGGGAAAGGAAGCAAACTCTTGCTCGACGTAGGCTAGAGTAACTTATTTCAAAGCCTGGCCTTTCTGCCCCAAGGCAAGCATTCCAACCAAGCCAAGCAGCTATAGATCTTGAGCGTCTTGCAAGGGCATCTGCTTGTCTATTTTTTTCTTTCTTCTTTTGCTTTTTTTGGGGACTTATTAAAGGAAGGTTTCAACCTGGCATAAGCTAACGTACCTCGCTCATTAGTCACTTCCCCTGCATGGTCAACTCTTGCCGGGTTAATGTATTTGAATTAATCATATATTAATTCTTACGCGTAGAGATACCTATTTCTAGTGGTTTGTTCCTGCATCAATAGTAGCTTGAAGCTATAGTTTAAGAGAAGTGACAAGATCATCAAAAAAGGGAGGCACTCAAGCTTGACTATACGATTGGTAGGAAAGATTTGAGACTGGAGCATACGCCTTCTTCCTCTATGGATAGGGCGACGTGACACGCAATGGATCGGTTAGAAAGGAGAACAAATTGATCACATGTCCCCTTCTCAACAACCTTTCCCGCATCAGTAGATAGAGTCGATTTCCTATCCTTGGTCAACCTAAGGCTTTTCTTCTCTCTATATTTAGTTACCGACCCGAGTAGCATCTCTTGTACTTGACCAAGGAGAAATTCTTCGAACAAAGGACCCACCTTCTTGTTATTAGCGGTACCCCGTTCAATCATAGATCCATCCATAATATCCCATACCCGAAATTGCCCGAATGTTGGGTGTTTCAGGAACGGCAATACCTTTTCAAGTAGAGCCCACTGGAGTTAAGCTTTTTGGGACTCATCTTCTCTTCGTCCTTGACCTTAGTTCCTTAGTTAGGGATTGGTGTCAGATGGCTAGAAGCTTGTCCTCAAGCACAGAACGGATACTGGCTCAGAAGGGGAACGAACAAGAAGTTCAACCATTTTCCATCTCGTGAGGGGGTGTTAGCATACGGCATTACCGGTTGAAAGGGAACTGAATGCTTAAGTCTTCACTCCGGATTCCACGTTGCAATCTCTGCCGACTTATCCTCTGCAATTAGTCTAGCCAAGTCCACTAGAAACGGATTCGTGAACAACAGCATCAGTGAATCCCTAAGTTCCCTGGAGAGCTAACAGCAGCTGATGAAATGGCAAGTGCCAGGCTAAAGGCAAAGAGCATATTCCTGCGAACCTTCGCAGAGATTAGTCACAGTTGAACAGGAGGATTTATTCAATAAGAAAGAAGAGAGAGCTCCCGTGAAAGCCTAAGCCTAGAGAGGAAGAAGTCGTAACTCGGAATAGAAGCTCTTGTCGGTGTCGGAATATCCCCTGGTATTGAATCTGCTGATTTCAGGGTTGAGGGAATAAGGTTTTTCCTAGGCCTTTTCTGTGGGCTTTCGAACTCTCCTTCCTACTACTCTTTCACAAGATAGCTTCCAGAAAGAGAGACTGGCTCTTTTCGCGACTCCGTTGCTATTGAATCTGCTGTTCTTGTTCGAGAATCCGCAGCACATGAATATGAGTAAAAAAAAAGAACTGATTGACCAAGGTCTTACAGAAGGAGCTTCTAGAGCCAAAAAGACGGGCTTTCCATGACCACGAGCAGACTAGGTTGTGAGAGAGGGAAAGAACTTATTTAGCAATTATGCCACGTCTCTTACAAGAATAGGCTTAAGCATCTGGCATCTATAGAACAAGTTAATCAATAGTAGTAGAAGATAGCCTTCTTTTCCTTCCTTTTTATACAACCCCATTTCCCTCCATTTCATCCACGAAAGGGAGGTTGTTTGATTGAAAGTAGCACTTGTTGAATCATTTAAAGTATAGAAGCAGCTCTTTCAAAAGCACCAGAAAGATCTTATACATTAGTGAGTTCCCACTATGCGGGAAGCCCCTTTCTAGTAAGGGCTCGCTTGCTTTTCGCACTTACCTTCCTCAGCGCAGCGCCCTTTGTCTTTGCTTCACTTCCACTCACTTAAACTGGTCTAACGGACTAGGAAAGTTTCTCATCGTCAACTCCAGAACGGACCATCCCGTGGAGGCCTTTTTTCACCTTACCGAAAGAGGGGCTGCTCTCCGTTCCGTGTTCCTGTTGACAAGAAATTCCGCGAATTCCTCCTCTATCCTTTTGGCACCATTTCTTGCATGAATGCTTTGAGTTGAAAGTAAATTATTCTGGAACAACAAGACCTACAGTAAGCCCGGAAAGGAAGGAAATGATGTAACGCTTACTTGACTTGAGTTAATTTAAAAACGCTGGTAAAAGACTCATATAAAGAAGCTGCTGGACAAGCAGAACAAGGACTGTTAGCTCGGTTGAAGGGCGTGACTTTCTTTATTTCTTTTACCTGCCTGCCTCCTCATCCTTTGGTTGCCTGTCTAGCCACTCATTTCTTTAGTATCCAAGATGGGCTCTTTCAAGAGCTCCTTCGGCAGCGCCGTACGTGACATTCATTCTTATCCTTATTTCTAAGTATTCGTTATCTGGAGCAGCGAGCTAGTCTGCCGAAAGCCAGTGCTTGTCCGGCTGGATTCCATCTGCTTCCTTCCCCCTGGCACTGCCCCTGTTGACAGCTTTTTGCCTTCTTTAAGCGCGGAAAGCAGCCAAGCGGGAGAAGCCGCAGAGGAAGCGCCATAAGCCCCAAGCGACCTAGCCTAGCCCTAAGTAAGGATGTTGATTCTCGCTCCGAGTTTTCTTTTTGATTCGCGTAGTGAGAAAATCATTTCCGATTGGCTTTCTTTGTTTGGTTTCCTTGAACTTAATCTAATCTTTCTGCCCTACCAACTATTTTTCCATAAGAAAATTTTTGTTTTTCTGGTGAAAACTTAGATGTTGAAGCATGGGCGGCGGCTTGAGGCCCGTTCCGAATGACCTATTCGACCCGGAAACAACGCTTTTGTCTTAAGAGAGGGGGGGCCTCAAACTTTCATCTTGGAGCTAAAGCATACGTTGAGCCAGCTTTGCCAGATCGGACCAGACAGGTGCAGGTAGCTTGACCGCCTGGATAGTCGCTTCACTTCTCGCTATCTTTTTCCTAGGAGGTGCAACGGTTGCTTATGCAATGAATCCAGAGCAGCTCGACCTGGAGCTGCGTCTCGCGACTCCGGCTCCGGAGTCCGTCGCTTCGGAGGCCGCACCGGGGCAAGCGGAACTGGGGGAGACCTCCCAGACGAACTCCCTTCGGGAACAGGTCGAGTCCGACCTTAGGCACTTATTAAATAAAGTGGAGCCCTCCACCATGCAAGAGGTAAAGTTCGCCCGCTTAAAAACGGAACTTGGCCTGGGGGAAACAGAAACGTCAGATGATCTCCATTGCCTTCTTATTGAAAAAATTAAAGGAATGGAAAAACATCTTAAAAAAAACCCTTACATCTCTATAACCAGAAAAAAGGTGATAGAGAAGCTTGCAACGTGTTTAAAAAAACAAAAAAAGGAGGGCCGACCTAGCCCTGTAGGTTTTTTTGTTTGTTTTTCATTCTTAGGGGAATGTAGCCTTTCCAAGCAAGGCGAGGCCCCCCCCTTAGTTGGGGGGGGAAAGAGGAGTGGGCAGTGGGCCTCTTTCACTTAAAAATGGTCTTTTTTTTAGCACAACGTATTGTTTTCGATCTTCCACTAAGCTAGAATTCATACCAACCCAATCTCGAAAAAAGAAAACTACAAGCAACTACATCAACAGCCTGACACGGAAAAAGCTTTTTTTTTTTCCACTGAAAGTGGCATTTATATAAAAGCTCTTATTTCAATCTCCAGGAGGGATGATACGCTTCTGATCGATCTGTCTTCCCCATGTTGTTACTGGCCCTTCTTCTTCTCCCATTTTTTGAGGCGAATGAGGTTGCCTTTTTTTATTCACCTACCTTTCGAGTCAGTCGAAAAATCACAGCAGCTTTAACAAATGATATTCCTCCCCGGTAGAAGACTCAACCTTCAATCAATGTCCGTCCCCTGCCCACACTCACCTCAACCTCACAGGTAGCCTACCCAACGGCTCCACAGAAGGAAGACCAACTTCTATTGATTGAATCCCCCACACGCTATGTGTGGATAGAATACGCCCGACTTGAGCAGTTGCTAAGAGAATGTATAAAAAAAAGATCAACACCGATCATATGACACAAAAAGCTTCGCTACATTAACGGCTTTTGGATCGAATTCCCACTTTCCAGGTTATTATATATCTTTGACTTCGTACCAGGGATCAAACTCTAACTCGATTCTTTGGTGACATGAAGCAGTGGCATTCGGCCTTGCCATTGAGTAAGCGCTTGAAGTCAGCTCTTTGCATTGAAAGATCCAGTCTAAGCTAGGCTGCAAGATAGGCTAGAGTCATAGTTCAAACCACTTCTTTCTATTAATTAATAAGGTCAGGCATTGACTAATTTTTAAGTCAGCTCGAAGGAAGTCAAAGCGGAATAAAGAAGGACTTGCGTATAAAAAAAAAAAAAAAAAGAATGGCATGAAATTCAGCTGTGGCTCTCGTTCAAGCAATTGATTCTTTCACGCCCCCTTCGTTAACTAGAATCTCGCTCGTTGCGGTAAAGGAAAGCGCCAAGCAATGGTTGATGGTCATCAATATGGTCAGGTTCAGTCTTCACGAGGGATTCAGAACTAGTGAATTGATCCTTCTCTTTTGGCTGCAGACTTCGGTCAAGGAAAGATTCAAGCTAGCCCTTCTTCCTGGGCAATGAGGCTATCTCCGGGCCTTCCAGCTTAAACTAAAGGAGTTGAGTGAGTAGCGACTTCTTAACTTAATAAGTAGTGGAAATCAGACTATTTAGGAAAAGGCGCGCCTTTACGTCTTAACGAATCATTGGGATTCGGTGTCTGAAAGTGGAGTTCGTGATCCTTAATTAAGAATGAAGACCTCTTGGCGTAACCGTCCTTAGTTTAGTATGCGCTGTCTTCCCGCTCATACTTCCTTGCTTGTCTGTGTTTTGAATCAGAGTCCGAGAAGGTAAGCTCTGAGTTGCCAAATCCTTAACAAGTAAGCAAGTAAACTACCTTGAGCGAATGCTCTTTGTTGGAAGTAGTTGTCGATGTGATCTCGCCGACTTTTGAAAAGGGATAACTTAGAAGTCTCTTCTTTGTTCCAGTCGTTAAGCTGTATTTGTACGTTCTTTGAGTCCTCCTTGATCTCTTTCTTACTACTAGCTGTGGGGAAGCGTCAAAACCCTTGCTACCTTCCCTAATTGTCCAAAAATCCGTCCTAACTGATGCCCGAGATATCACTAGACCTATTGACTTTCTATGAGACAACCAAAGCCTTAAAATCCATGGAAGGAAAAACAGCTTTAGAAAGGGCGGAGGCAGAGTCTCGTGCAACGGCTTTCACTCTTGCTGAGTTGATATGGGTTCATCACCTTCTTCGGGACATTGGTATACCTTTACCGGAATAAAAGCCTAAAAGCCAAAAGAAGCTTTCTTCGTTCACACCTTTTCACTACGTGCCTCTGTTACAGAAGCGGAAGGATCAATCAGTGAACTAGAGAGTGGAGGATGAAAGCGATGTCTTAAGAAGCCTTCTGTCTAGCTCTGCACACCAGAAACAGGTGGCTGTTGCATTAAATAAAGCAAATCTTTAGTTATCAGTTAAGATCTAGTAAGATAAGGGGAATTGCTTTAACCGGTCCCGCAAGTCAGGAAGATTCTGGCTTAGCTCATTCACTCCTAAACTATAGAAAGTTGGACATTCGATCACAGAATCCATTGACAACGGATTTCACTACCATTCCCATTTTCGGGCAACTTTCACGCTCTCCCTTGCCACTGCATGACTAGATCAGATCACACAAACAGACAAAAAGACAACAAAAGAAGATGAAAATGGCGGGTTTGGGATTCATGCAATAAGAAGGAAGAGTCAGCCGCTGACGAGTCTGCTAGAAAGAGTGTTTTGAACTTCACTCCCTCTCTCGATCCTTCGCTTCGTTGGTTGCTTGCTTTCTTCGCCAAAAACGCTTCTCTCGGCCTGATTCCTGATTGAAGATGCAAATATCAGATTGCGGCTTCGAAAAGAGAATTGTTTGATCCCGCCCAGGGGCTAAAGCTCATCGGCCCATTTTAGTAAAGGGGACGCCCCACACATTTCATTTTTCAATCCTCCCCAGGGGCGAAACCTCATGAGCCCATTTCCACTAATAGACAAGCCACAATTAGAAAGTTTTTCATTCTCCTATACCGGAGAAACTAATCCAAAATAGGCTTTTTCAAGGCTCGTCCTAACCTAAAAGCAAAAGCAGGTCGATGCCTAAAAACACGGGGTTGAGTCAAATGTCTTATTTTCTAAGCTAAGGTCTTCCCTTCCATAAGGTTTATGCCCCAAAACAGGCTATTTCATCGTAACTCTATTAAGGGCTCCTACCCACTGATCCATTCCCATCCCAGTCCGCTTGATTTGAGAAAGAATTAGAGCCGGAAGGTCCCATCCCTGGATACCAGGTACATGGCAACAAGGAATTTTCTTCAGCTTCACCCGAAAATCATTTCTTTGTCAAAACCTTTCCTTCTTTTTTGACTGCTAAGCCCGGGAGCTAGGTCAAGCCGATTCTCATTGTTTGTTTGATTGGGCTGTTGTGCCTGACTCCATACTCTAGCAAGAGAAAAAACTCACACTACACGGGATACTGAAACTTCTGTCAAAGCGGACTCTCTTCCTTCACTCTCCGTTCTTTCTGAAAGAGAATGCCTTACTAAAGCGCCAATACTTAGTAAACCACCGAGCATAACCTTTCATATTGAATAGGGTCAAGAGCTTCTTCTTTTGAATCTTAAACAAATCCGTGCCATGTCATTTCACTCAACAAGAATTGACTCCTCGTCTGGTATTCATTGGAAAAGATAACACCGCTTGTTCATCTGCACCCGAGAACATCGGAGTCGTGAAGAGCAAAAGGACTGATAGCTACTAAGACTCTGAGCTATGCCACGAGCGGGGCTAACTGCGTCGGTTATTCCTTCAACATCTACAGAGCTAGGCCCGGAAGTCACTGCTTTCACTCTCTTTGCGCTAAAGCTAACAGTTGGGGATGACATAGCAATAGTAGCTCCTAGTCTCTTTTCTATCCATTTCAACTCATAAGAAGTACGGCATAAAGACATATAATATAGGAAGAAGGGGTGAGATCTTTGTATATAGAGTCACTCATCATATTTTCTATTCTATCAAGAACTTTAAAGCACTCAATTCTCGAAAGATCTCGATTTTCGATTTCTGAGGGACTTCCCTTACATCCAAACATCCAATCGCCTGTGTTAAGCATAGCGGGCCTTTTGGATTTGAATAGCCCCTAACTGAAAAGTCTCTTATCTTCCCCCTACGCCAAAAACTGAGCAAGATGGCTTTAGCTTCCATTGAGCATTGAGAGAGAAATAGAAATCGAGATGTGAGAAAAATCATAGCTTTTCTTCAGCTCTTCACTAGGCCATTGCCAATCCTGTTTTCGATGGTAAAGCTTTACCTTAAGTGGAGTGGCCAGGCTCTGATCTTGATCTGATTCCTCTTCGCGACTCTGAACGAACGAATGCCCCCATCTGTAGCCTATTCTACCAGCCTTTATTCCGCAAGGAGAATGTCGGCAAATGTCCTTTCAAAGAGCTCCTTCTCTGTGCGCATTCTATTCCTATTCTTTTACTATTGAATCAACCTCCCCCATCTCGCTTCCTAGAAAGCCATTCTTGCATTCGGGATACCTTGAATACTAAAGATCTTGGCATCTTTACCTTCTTTAGGAAAGTCATCAGGCCCAGTCACGAGGATAGGGTAGGAAAGTCGTGAATTTGTCCAATCCTCGTCTTCCTGAAAAGGGAGCGGAGCGAAGTCACTTCTAGCTTCTTTCTCTTGCCAGGCCAGGAGTGAATGCAAAGGCAAAGGCCTTCTTCTTACAACAGACGGTTCGATCAAAGAGTGCAGCTGGCTAAGCCGCATCTTCTGCTTTAGCGGGAGTGCTTGAAAGATTCAACATGAGCAAGGCAAAACTAGTCACTACTCCACTTGCAGGCCAATCTGCGCTCAGTACCAATCAGTGTCCTACAAATGAGAAAGATAAAGAAGAAATGAAGAAAGTGCCTTATGCATCAGCGGTTGGAAGTTTAATGTATGGTGTGCACAAGGCCAGACATTTATCATGCAGTTGGAGGGGTCAGTCGGTTTCTCTCTAACCCCGGCAAAGAACATTGGGAAGCAGTGACCATTTCGAGTTGGGAAGAAGATGAAGAACCCTCATCCAAGCAAGAGAACCATCACAGGATCCCAATGAAGAAGGAAGGCGCTTGGAGGCATATCTTGCATCTGATCGTGGAAAGAAGAAGCGCCTTGCAAGCATCATAATCCAAGAAGGAGATAAAGAGAGACCACCAAAGAAGAAGAACTAGACATTGCACATTCTATCTTTCTTTCTTTCTAGAGAAATCGTTTTTTTTTAAGAGTATACCATTTATGCCAAGACGATTAGGACCCATACTTTTTCCATTTCTGAGATTGAGAGTTCCGAGGCTTGGTAGAGGCTTTGACGCCGAAGCGAAGGTAGAAAGGAATGATATCGGGTGAACAGAATAGATGTCTCGGATTCCGTGGAGCTTAGGGACCAATATGATGACTGGTTTGTTTGGGTACCCTTTTGGGGCCAATTCCCTCTTCTAAGATCACAACATATTGAAACGACGGCAACGGAAAGGTGTGGAATCCTTTCTTGTCACCTTCGCGAAAACAAACAAGGGCTGAACCCGTAATGTACCAACGAGGGAAAGAAAGCTTCATTAATAGTATGTACTTCCGGTTTGGGAAGATTTAGTCTTTCGATTCATTACAAAATATCCCCAAGGGCAGGAATTCGCTTCAAAGAAAGAGGATTTTGCTCGTTATGAAGCACGAGAATTGGTCAATATATAGAGGATAGAGATCTGGCTTTGGGGTTTCCACGGTACTTTTTGGCTGGTCCATTAAAGACCAGTGCTGCTCCCGGCCCTAAGGCCAGCAACCAGTGATCCATTCGGTTAACCACATGTTCTTTTTCCTCGCGAAAATGGTGCCTGTAAAGCCAAACTAAGAGCGGGGAAGGAACGAGGGCGGGCATAAGCTCACCAATTAGGATGCGTAACTGACGCATCTCTTTTTCAAATGATCTGGGCATTTCCCTTTGGGCTGGGAGGCTAACCACTAGGGGAGGGCACCTGCTCTCCGGGGCAACCCAGCCTTTTCTTTTCAACTAGTTCAAATATCCCTGATCGAAAGCCGGGGTTGGCTTTTTTACTGGATAGATTTCATTTGCCCTATGACCTCTTTTTGTTTGACCTAGAATCTTAGAGCCTTTTTGGAGAAAATCCATCTCTTACTTGCCCATTTTATTTCATTAAAGACTCCTTACTTGACCCCTTTGGACTGGCTAGATTGACTAAAATGAAAATCCCTACCACAGGCTTGTGCTTGTTTTTCTTTTTTCACTTTATATTTAGGGAATTGGCCTGCAAACTCTTACCTCGTATCGCCCTCTTGCTTTAAAAATAACTTGCCTTATCCTATTGGGTTAAAGTCCTATTACTGATATACCCGTATACCCGGGATTACTTTGATGTGAGCCCCCCCCACTATTGGAAGAAGTCACACCTTAGACACGGTAGGATATAATCAGATTAGAACTTCAAGGCCCTTAGACCATTACACAATGGAACACTTGCTTACACCACTAGTTATATAACTGTATCACTGGGAAGGGGATCTATCGTGAAGAAAGAAAACAGCAACTACTCTCGATGGTAAAATGTAGTAAAAAAGTGCTTTCTTAAACAAAGGATTACCAAAGAAAGGGGAAAAAACTAGCCTATTGGAGGGCTGATATGATAATAGCCCTTTAGCTCTTATGCTCGTTATCCCAGGCAATATGATATGCTTAGCGCTAGAAAGACGAAATGCAATTTGAGGAGCTCACCTAGACCCTATTGTCTGTATGGACCGCTACTATGGAAACTAACTATTCCCTCGCCTGTGCCTTCAAGCTTTCAACAGATTGACCGAGAACCCATCTCACAAGGAGAAGACCTTATAACTCGAACTCGAAAAAAGGAAAGCTACTCCAACTGTAACAGGATCTCTAGATGTCTCAAAGGCAGAAGCAAAGTCAACTAGATTATTAGTTAGGATAGGATCAAAAAGGTTTGACACGGAGATGGAGAATCAATTCTATTCTATTAGGATTGGCAGAAAGCCTCTTACACTTCTATGGTATGGAGAATGCTTCCAAGACTGCCTGCGCTGCGAGGAAGCGAGATTAGGAAGTCATTACGGCTGGAGAGGGCACTAAAACAGAAGGAGAAGGAATGGAAGGACTGAGACCGACAGACTGCTTTCAACCGCTTTGCTACTGGTTCGCTTGGAATGAACCCTTACTGCAGCACTGCTAGGGAGAGCTTTCAAGCGGCTTTTCTGGCACTCATACTCACACGGATTGGACTTTAACCGTGCTACTAGGCCTAAAAGTCAAAGCTTTCCCTCTTTGTACTATTCCTTCTCCCCTCGATTCAGGAGCTAGCTTTCAATCTCCCACTCCTAATGCTACTACTCCTGAGACAATCTTGCTTGGCTTACTTGCTTGATTGAAAGAGTTTTCCCGTTGGACAGCTACTATGAAAAAAGGATTGTCTCTATTGAACCTAGCCTTACTAAATATGTATTCGGCTCCGCTCTTGCAGCTGCTTGGGTGGGCTCTGGGCTTGTAGCCAATATGTTTAGAGCTAAGGACCATCGCTGAGAAGGTGACTGTTTGGTGGCGTTCGGCACGGGACAACCACTTGCTTGATACGGTTCCTGTACATTATTCACCCTAGCACACCAAAACACCATGTGTACCGAGATCCGATCCGGTTTTTACTACCTATGCTATCTTGGTTACGATATTGTTCGCGGAGATGCGGAGGTGGCCATTTCTGACGATTCATATTGGAAAAGTGCGGACTGAAAGCTGGAAAGAAAGAGCAACCATCCGCGCTTTCGAATGAAGGCTGTTCGTAGATCAGCACCTTTCCTTTCGCCAGTTCAAGGAAGTGGAGCGAAGGGTACCTCTATTCTATTAAGGGACGCATAAACCACACATGAAGTTTGCACAGCACAGGATTTTATAAACACACAATCGATTGAATGAACCCTTGGTACCGCTCTTAATTTAAGCCAATAAAGGGAGTGACGCGAAGGAACTCTACGGCGAGAGGGTCGAAGCATTCCATTCCAGGTGAGCTGAAAGCGAAGTGTGCACGTATCCCAGCCCGAGCTTACAGGGAAAGGTATAGAAGACTAGCGCTTACAGCTCTAGGATGAGCAAATCTCAGCAGGATCGTTAAGCTCACGGGTGAAAGGTGAAAAGTTTGCAGGCTTTGGCGGACCCGGTGGAAGGTTCGCAACTCGTTACGCTCTTTTCCCCCGTAGTTTCCGGTCTCTGTTCTTAAGTACGGAGTATGTTGTTAAAGAACCTATAGATATACCTATTTATTAATGAATCGGAGAGCTATGAGACTTCCACACTGGCTACAGATAGCCCGACAGATTTTCATTCTATTGACTGGGAATGCTAGCACAGATAAGGCTTTTAAGGGCACTATTCAGATTATTCGAAAGCTATGATCCGCCCTTGCTATTAAACTCTGAATGACATCGCCAAGATATGAATAAAAAATACAAGAGATAGGAAATGCCAGTTGAAGTCAGCTTCACCATCGCAGAAACACGAACCGAACAGAGGCTGCCCGACCTACCGGCGGGGGGTTATTCGCCACATTCATTATAGGGGATCCCAGAACCTGTTAGTAGGTAGACAGAAGTGGTAGATTTTTCGTTAAGCTTACGTAGCATAAAGCAAGTAGGTAGCTAAGAGAAAGGACAAAGAAGCCTTTAGGGTGAAAGTTTCCAATGAACTTAGGTTACCGCTTCTCAAGGCTAGGAAGAGTAGGATCATAGAAGAATGACTAATAAAATAGCTAACGTGGAATGAAAGGGGATCTAAGACATCCACAGGCTTTAATGCCCGAACAATAGCCCAACTAAGTTGAAGATCTCGATTTGTTTTGGTAAGGCGCTCACTTTATCTATATTCTTTACCGAAAGAAGGAATCAATCGTACTGATTGCGCATACCCGGAATGAACAAGCAGTAAGAATTAGGTACTATATTTAGGAAAGCTAAATAAGTCATATACGAAAGGCTACTCACCTAACTTAGTTAATAGCGGAGCTCTATCAGGGAGAGCTAAAGAAAGAGATCGAACGGAAGATTTTTTCTTCTATTATGAGATTTCGAATGACATCTGTAAGAACTAGATTATTCAACGAGTACCGATGCTTTGCTTTGGCGTAGGTGTCTGTTAAATGTTGTTTGGGATGGTCTAGTATAAGCTCCGTTTTCATCTCCGGTTGACGGAACGAAGCGCCCTTCTTTTTTTTTTTTTTTTTTCTATTACAGCCGACCCGACTTCTCTGTCGTAAGGCTAAAGCCCTTGCCCAATTCATTTTTTTAGGTATTTTGGGGTATAAGAACTCCTGGGCTCTATTCCATTATAGCCAACTTCTCTGTTGACGGGCCCTTATCATAGTATAGGGGGTTCGAACCTACAGTCTCAACCGACCCTTATTTTTTTGATAAAAATGAGTTGACTGATGGTGCCGATCCGAGACGGTAATGCCATGTATCCGAAAGAGTAAGAACATAATTTGCGTGTGATCACAAAGGGAATCTTTAAGGGTAAACAGAGAATACACCTGCAACAGATGTCATTATCTTCCTCTACGATAGCTTACTAGAAAGTAAGTATGAGCAATTCACTTATATAATAATATTTGTATTTTTTATGATTTATTTAAAGATTCAATTCAACCAGATCGCCCTAAACGACCCACGAATGCTTGACTTAAATACGTTGCCTTGCTTCCTTCTTTTGGCTTCTTTAGTTGACTATCCCCTTCTTGCTGGTCTCTTTCATTGACCAGGAAAGGATTCTCAGTGATAGGAGGACACTCTATCAAAGGCCTTGATCCAGCTCTCGCTTCTGTCTCAACAGCCTACAGGCCTTCACTCTACTCTCTCGTTCAGATCCTCCGTTCTAGGTCCAGGCATACGCAAGGATGGGAAGGAGACCACAACTCCAGATCGATGTCCCAGGTCAGGTTACCACCCCTCTCTCTATCGCTCTCTCCCTCGGCATACAATCAATGGGCACAATAAAATTCTGAAGTGGATTCAAAAACTAGAAAGCCTTAAGATCTTCCCTCTCCTGACCATGAGGAACGAGTGAATTTAAGCATAAATACGGGCTCTCATGGATTAGTCGTCATGAGGCCCTCTTGATAATCTTTGTCTTTCGTGATCTTCCCCCACATAGGGATGCTATTCTTGCAAATGCTTACTGCCCAACAACATCTTTTCGAAGCAAACGGAGCTCACCGAGATCCAGTTTTTTTTACTGGAGCCGGGACACATGGGCTCTTTTGGCGACCTGAAGGAGGAAATGAAAAGGAAAGAAAGGAAGAGCTTTAGTGAACCGACCCATCTTTGGTCTAGCCCTGACGCGTATAACTTAAAAAAAAAGGGGGTTTCAGTATGATGAAAGAGTTCATGGGCGGATCGAACTCCAAGGCTGGAGTGACTAAGCGCTTTCTTTAAAGGAAGGAGTCTTAGATCCCGGGTAGTGAGTAGGCACTAGATTGAACGAGAAGGATGGAAGTGAATGAGCGACCCTTGCATATCCGTGTAATGTCGCAGATTAGGGGGCATTCTCCTGATAATATGTCTAAACCTCTAGAAAATTTTCTAGGCGCAGTACAGGGGTCGAACTCTTTGGATGGGAATAAGTACGGTAAGCCTGAAGCGGTGGCATGGGAACTTCCTTTCAGAAGGACTGATTCGGTCAACAAGGCTTTCCTGGGCTTTGGAATCGAACTCGAACTCTTATCTTCCGAACATTTTCCGAATCCGCTGCAAGCGAATGCCTGAGTCATGGGACATTCCAGCCCTTAGCCCGGAGAAAGGTTATTCGGAGCGGGCAAGGCATGGTCTTTAGCCAATCGAGATGTTTGTAAGTCAAGGCGGAATCCAGTAAAGTCAATCTGTACTTCCTAAGCTATTCATTCAAGTAGGAAATCAGAGTCAGCTTTGGCATAAAGGAATCTCTGTCTTGGGACTTGCCCAAATGAACTGCCTTAGGAATAGAAGCGATGCTGGATGGGAAATTCAAAAGTCCATAAGTGAGATAAATATCTTATATAAGAAAAGCCGGATGAAATTTCATAAGAGAAGCAAGACTTTTTACGCTACGATCCGATCTTGCTTACTATCTCCTCTTACTTAGATAGAGAAGGTTGAAGCTTATAGGTGGTGCCCTAAGCGCAAAGAAGCTCCCATCATGCTACTTCCACTATATGCTTAACACATGCGAGTCGAACACGCTCTGTAAACAAAGGTCGACCATTCTTATCTAATCGAAAGGCTAATTCGCGATAGACGAGTGGGCGAGACGGAAATGGGGGTCGTGGAAGAATTGGGTTCGAGTCCCATAGCCCCAATGTGTCGAAATAGAATGATTGGGTCGACCAGACCAGGCCCAGATCATTTTTCTTTGTTTTCCGGTATACCGCTCCGCGAACAAGGAGCGAAAGAGAACGAAAAAGTTCCTATGGTTTTCTTCCTCATTCTGATTTTTGTTTTCGTATCATGGATCTTGGTTCGCCCTTTTTTGCGTTTGCGAAAAAAAAGATCAATCAATCAATTGATTGTTACTATCGATAGCCTATTTATTCTGATTTTTGGTTTCATTCTTTTATTTTTTTCTCTTTCTGCTTTTAAGCAATATTATTTGCAGTTCTTGGGACACTTCGCTCCATTATTTTTCCGTGCGCCTCCCGAAAGAAGACATGGCGGGCGCGAACGTCAACCACAAGGCCCCGGCCAAGAGGAAATGATGTTGCGTGAGTCCCTTATAAATTTGATCCGTGAAACTGTACGTCGTATTCTTGCAGAAGAAAGACGTAACCTCCCGCCCCAGGAAATGGATAACCTAATAAGGGACCTAATTTCTGGGGCGGAGAATGATCCGGTGGAACTTCACCGGATTTATTCCACGTTATCGGCCGAGGTGGTGCGCCGCCTTCTTAGTGGTCGACAATAAGTAAGTTTTCTTTCTCCCATGCTTTTTTTTCTGTTGGTCAACAACCAACCAAAACTCACTATACTTAATTCTTCACTACTCCGTGCAGGCTTGACGGAGTTCAGTCTGTCTGGAGGGAATCATTTTGTTTTCAATCAAGAATGCCTCAACTGGATAAATTCACTTATTTCACACAATTCTTCTGGTCATGCCTTTTCCTCTTTACTTTCTATATTCCCATATGCAATGATGGAGATGGAGTACTTGGGATCAGCAGAATTCTAAAACTACGGAACCAACTGGTTTCAAACCGGGGGAACAACATCCGGAGCAACGACCCCAACAGTTTGGAAGATATCTTGAGAAAAGGTTTTAGCACCGGTGTATCCTATATGTACTCTAGTTTATTCGAAGTATCCCAATGGTGTAACGC